ATATTAGTTAATTAAATATTAAATAATATGAGACTCGAAATGAAAGTACCCTTCTCGCATACATTCCCCATTACGTTGTCGGAACAAAAATATTGCATGGATCAATATGGATGGAAATATTTAGTACATGAAATAGCGATTTGCTAGATATATAAATAGATATATAAGATATAACTAATAAAACGGATCTTGTGTTCTGGAATTGGAATCAAAGAAAGATATTTAAAATGGCTCGTATGTTGTGACTTGGAATAAATGTTTCTCGGTAAAGGAAGGGAATAGTAATTTATTCATTCCTAATTTATTCCTATAGAACGTCTAGGAACAAGAAGATTAAATCGGATATATCGACAGATTCCCGCGTAGTCCAAAGAAAAAAAAAGATCCAATTTCATCTCTATCGAATTTTAATATCAGAATAGTGGATATAATTATGATGCAATGGGTTAGGTCCACTTACTTTTTATTTTGTTGATTTCTAATCGATTTAATTGGAATAATGGAAAATAGGAAAGGAATAGTAATATTTGAAGATTTAACGAGACGACTTATCCTTACATTCATTATAATATTTAATATAATATTTATAATAATTATATTATTTATTTAATAATATATTTAATTTATTAAAATAGCAAATTTATAACCATACTATAATTAATTATAATGTTATAATGTTGATTTTGATTATATATTAAAATATTAAATTATACGGTTTGTTACTTTTTTTTTATTACTTTATTACAAAGATCAACAATATCTTTATTCGCACTTCAAATATGAATACTACTGCCGGAGTTTTATGATTTATGAAAAAATCAAAGCCCCTTATCGGATTTGAACCGATGACTTACGCCTTACCATGGCGTTACTCTACCACTGAGTTAAAAGGGCTTGTTTGATCCAATTCCTGAATAAAGACACTATGAGTTTAGTATATATACTTATTATAATAGATGTACATAGATATATCTTATAATAAGTATAAGGGTTCATTCAGGAATGAAAAATTTTCTTTATCCAGTAAAAGTAAATTAAAGAATTTAATATAATTTAATATAGAGTATATAATATAGGTAAAATAAAACGGTTTATTGATATTGGATTTGATAAATATCAATACAATGAATTGTTTCAAGACTATCCTAATTGACATCATAACTAAATTCATTTGAGTGATACATGTATCCACTAATTTAACATAGATCCAAGATATTTCATTGAATCATTGATAAAGAGATTCGGATAAAGAGATTCGGCGTGGCCTTTGAACCAAACTTTTATCGAAAAAAATTGTATAGAAAGAATCGTGAAAGACGGAAAGATCCTTCGTATCGAGTCATACCATTCCATTATATTGACAATTTTAAAAAACTATTCATACTATGAACATAGTATGATGGCGGTCGTGCAAGTCTGCCCCCATCGTCTAGCGGTTCAGGACATCTCTCTTTCAAGGAGGCAGCGGGGATTCGACTTCCCCTGGGGGTAGGGTACTACGAAAGGAAGTTGATCGTGGATTATCAATAAGCCTGGAATTGATTCTTCCTGGGTCGATGCCCGAGCGGTTAATGGGGACGGACTGTAAATTCGTTGGCAATATGTCTACGCTGGTTCAAATCCAGCTCGGCCCAATAATTTGCCGATCCGCCATGAAATGATATAATATAACCCATTTGTTGCTCTCCAGAAATGCCCGATCCCCCAATCCCAATACGGAAGAAATCCATTTTATGATATATCTATACCACTATTTATTTACTCTCTTTTTACAAGAAATTCTGATCTTGCTAATGATCTAGATTCATATCAGGATCCGTAACTATAAAGTAAAGTTTAAGGAAAAGAGTAAATAAAAAAAAAACTTTTTTGATTGAACGAGTGATTATCCAATTGATTTGGCAATAACGAAAGGATTACTAGTAATACCGGCTGCTCTCACTAAAGTACATATACATATGGGTATCGATATATCACACTCGCAGCTCTGTTACAACACGCCAATTCTAATCGAAATTGAAAGGGTTAGAATGAAATCATAAAAATATGTATACTTTATTTTATTATGGTATTTACTTGGGATTGTAGTTCAATTGGTCAGAGCACCGCCCTGTCAAGGCGGAAGCTGCGGGTTCGAGCCCCGTCAGTCCCGACGAATCCAAATCCAATAAAAAACTATATCAATTCATCTCTCTATTTTTTGTGAAAAGAAGTCCAAATAACATAATTTCATTCCCAACAGCGATCCCTCTTCTTTTTTTCTTTTTCGTTTCACATTTATCATCAACCAAAAACCAAATGGGGGAATTTCCATTTCTTCGACTAGTACCGATTCGATTGATGGGAGAGAGGCATATGTGGATTAGTACAATTATTATATTATTAGCATCAGATTCAGGATTCCACGGGATACCGTACTGTACTGGGTCTGGCTTTTTCAATTACTCCCGATCTGTGAAATATGAAATAGAGTAGAGTATTGTATGTTTCCCGGGAGTACATACATAAATGGAATTTGTACAATATAAAATAAATTGAACATAGTTACTGTGTATAGAATAGTATAGAATACTTTTTTTTTAAGATTAAAAAAAAAGTATATCCTTTTCGGGCCCTATTTTGTGTAACCTCAATTTCAAATTTTACTAATTTGAAATAATCTATCTCATTCAAATTTCGCATTGAGCTTTTGATATATGCGTCCCATTACTAATCCAATGAAAGAGGATATTTAAAAAATAAAGATCAAACAAGGATCACTTTTTTATTAGCGAGGTAATGAATTTTTTTTTTTTTTATATTTTATAAGGGTTTTTCCTTGAAAGAACAAACTTTTTAAATTTATATATAAATATAGAAAAAAATAGTTAATTTGATGGAATATTCGATTTTTTTATACCGGAATTTGTACTCGTCTTTATCATACTTCTTTTGTTTTCCAAGAAGATTGGATCATTAAAAAAAGGAGGTTATAACTTAGCTCCTTCCTTTTTTTTCATTGAGCTTCTATTGTTTGTTGGGGTTTGTTTAGAACCAATGGTAAGTGGAAAGGCGGTTAGATGATACTTCATCAGATGATTGTACAAAGAGGGCGGTAGGTTATAGAAAAGAAAGAATGGAAAAGAATGATAAATAAATAAAGGAATTATTGATTGTATCGGGAATCAAATTTTGAGTTCAGTATGGATAAAAGATCGTCCTATGTTATACTATTCAATTCTTGACGATGAATCGATTTGATAGCTCCGATATTGTTATTCATGATATTGATCCGATTCGATATCATCGAGATGTAATGCATCCCATTGAATTTACAGGCGAAAGATTTATTATCTCTATGGGATTAACTCCCGAGTTATTGCGAATTAAAGAAAAATTAAACAATGAGATTATGGAAGTAAATATTCTCGCATTTATTGCTACTGCACTGTTTATTCTAGTTCCTACTGCTTTTTTACTTATAATATACGTAAAAACAGTCAGCCAAGGTGATTAATTTGAATTAAACTTTATTTTTTATTTCTTATCAATAATTGCAGAGAAGAAAAGGATAAAAATTTCGCGTCTTAAATGAAATGGGCAGACTAGAATCAGTCGTATTCTATGAGATACGATAGTATGGTAGAAAGATTCAGATATTTCTTTCTACCATACTATCTAGTATTGTTATTGTAGTGTATAAAGTTGTATTGTAATGCGGGTTAATTTAATATAGATTAATATAGATCAATAATATAGATTAATATAGATCAATCTACAATAGTATCATCATATTCCTTTTCTATATATATAGAAATCGATTTAATTACGTATATATAATATATATAGTGATAATGTATATTATATAGTATCCCAATTCTATTTCTTTGCTTTATCTATTTGTATTTAATTTGTGTTGATTTCAATTAAATTAATTTGAAATAATCGAAAGCGACTTTTACGATTAGAATTCCTAGATTTCTGATTATTTTCAATATGAATCCCGATCGAAAGAATCAATGACTTCTTCGGATTTCGAAAAGGATTAGTAAAACCCGTCGACTTTTAACGTTTGAACCATGATATGAAATGGGTTCAATAAAACAAGCAAAACATAAATAAAATTTCTAAAATAGTAAAACTAAAACAAGCGGCGCAATATGTGACTCGCCCAAGACAATATTTTAGGATGTGCAGTATCTCGTTGGACAACTACTATGTTGTTTCCCAATGTGTATCCACGTAATGGAATAACCGAATTGTTTTCTCTTTGATCTTTGAACAGTAAAGAGGTAAACAAAATAAAAAAAAGTTCCGTTCTTCCTCATGGTCCATATCTAACTTTGGTAAGAGTCAGTTCATCGAAATAGAAAATTTATGAAGAATTCAGTTGGAATAAATTTCCTACCATTTGTATTCCTTTTACTTTTTTTACTTTCAAAATACGAACACGGAAATAATTGAAATATTTCTTTGATTGAAAGAGTATTCTTCATATATATTTATTATTCATAGAATACATTACTCAACTAAAATCCAAGAGAATTTCGAAATGAAGATATTTTTCATTTCTATTTCAATTTAAAAATAAAATTTTAAATTGAAATAGTGAAATTTTAAATAAAAAAAACTTTGCCGAACGATCTATAAAAAAAAGTGATACTGTTTAGTTCCTAAACTCAATTAGTAGTACTTCTAGAGTCCACTCCTTCCCCATACTACTAGTGAAAGGGAAAACGTAAAGACTACCATTAAAGCAGCCCAAGCGAGATTTACTATATCCATGTGAATTATGTCCTCTATCTCTATGAAGGAATTATTCAATTATTGTTCACTAATAAATAATAGGGGAATCACTGGCGCAGAGTCAAAAAGTTATTCTGACCCAACACCGTTGATGAAACAATCCAATAAATCCAATTATAACAAGTTCTTATACGATTTCTAGTATAATTAGAAAAGATTAAGCCCAAGCAAAATATGCGGAAACCCCCCTTGGAAGTATCAAAGAAATGATACTA